CATTACCATTCCCATAAGAATGAATACTATGATTCGCATTTCGAATAGGCATGTATACCGCATCTATGGGATAACTTCCATCTTGAGAGCTATTTGTGGGGTTTATACGATATCCGCGATCTCTCTTGATTTGTAATCCAATACAAAAATCAATCGGTTCCGTCAGGTTAGCTATATGCTGTGTTGCGTCAACTATTTCTACAGAAGGCGGTGAGATGATATCTTGAGCAGTTACGTATCTAGGACCCCTGACGAAAATGGATGCGTCTCTAACTCCATAGAGATTACTTCTCAATACAATTTCTTTCAAATTTATTAAAATTTCATGTACTGATTCTTCAATACCTACTATTGTAGAATATTCATGCGGTCCTTTTTCAGATTTTGCACGTGTGATACATGTCCCTTCTATTTCTCCAAGTAAAGCCCTTCGCATAGCAATACCTATTGTATCAGCTTGACCTTTCCTAAGTGGAGATAGGATGAAACGACCATAATAAAGACGTTTACTGTCTACTCTTGATTCAACACATTTCCACTGTAGTGTTCGAGTGGATCCTGTTATTTCCTCTCGAACCATAATAATATTATTATTTGATCAGTCATTGAATCATTTATTTCTCTTGAAATATGTTTAATTCTTATTTCTACACACGTCTTTTTTTAGGAGGTCGACATCCATTATGTGGCATAGGTGTTACATCACGTACGAAACTTAATAGTATACCACTTCTACGAATGGCTCGTAATGCTGCATCTCTTCCGAGACCAGGGCCTTTTATCATAATATCGGCTCGTTGCATACCCCGATCAACCACAGTACGAATAGCATTTATGGCCGCGGCTTGAGCTGCATAGGGTGTCCCTCTTCTTGTGCCTTTGAATCCAGAAGTACCGGCGGAGGACCAAGAAACCACTCGCCCTCGTACATCTGTAACAGTTACAATGGTATTGTTGAAACTCGCTTGAACATGAATAATTCCTTTTGGTATTCTACGTACATTCTTACGTGAACCAATACGTCCATTCCTACGTGAACCAATTTTTGGTATGAGTTTTGCCATATTTTATCATCTTATAAATATGAATCAGAAATATACAGAAAGATACGGAAATATCCATTTTATGTTAAAAAAATCCTTTATTTTTACAGGAATCCTTTGTGTGGTTTTTTTTTTTTTTTATGGAAAGTTTTTTAGAAAAATTATCCTTGTCTCTGTTTATGTCTCGGGTTGGAACAAATTACTATAATCCGCCCGCGCCTCCGGATCAGTCGACATTTTTCACAAATTTTACGAACGGAAGCCCTTATTTTCATATATCTCACCTTACTCCTTATCTTAAGTTTGAATCTATTCTTTGGAAGAAAAAGGTCTCTTGTTTTTTTTTTCACTTTGATTTGAATTGTAGCGCTATGAAAGGAATGTTTCAAAAAAAATCTAATCGTTCGAATCTTTGCTGCGAAGTCTATAAATTATACGCCCTCTGGTTGAATCATACCGACTTATTTCGATTTTGACTCTATCTCCCGGTAGTATCCGTATAAAACTACGCCGGATCCTACCTGAAATATAACCTAGAATTAGATCTTCATTATCTAAACGAACCCGGAACATACCGTTGGGAAGTGATTCAGTAATTAAACCCTCATGAATCAATTTTTGTTCTTTCATTCCAGGCAACCCCCTTGAAGTATCAACTAATGGAGGAAGAGTTATATAACTCACTTTTCCCCTCTTTTTCACAAACAAATAGGAAGTTAGAGATAAAATTAGGATACCAGAGTAGGGTCACCATATATAACACAAAATTTCTCCTCCAATTTTTTCTAGTCGAGCCTCTCGATCTGTCATTATGCCTTTAGAAGTAGAAAGAATTACAATCCCCATTCCACCCAAAATCTTAGGAATTTTTTTGTAGTTGGAATAGATTCGTAGACCAGGCCGACTGATACGTTTTAAAATAGTTCTATCTATTCCTTTCCCAGTTCTTCTATGTCGCAAGGTTGAAACCAAGAAATTTTTATTATTTTCCTGATGTTTTCGAACATTTTCAATAAAACCTTCTCGTAGGAGTATTTTTGCAATGTTTTCGGTTATATTAGTAGATGCTATTCTAACTGTTCCGTTTTTACTCATGTCAGCATTTCTTATAGAAGTTATTATATCAGCAATAGCGTCTCTACCCATGACGAATCTAAATTATTGTTGCTTCCTAATTTTGATATAATCAACATGTTTTTTCTTTAATTATTCTATTTTTTCAAAGTATATGCGTGAGACACAATCTATTCATTTGTAATTTGACCCATGTCAGATATCCTACTATAACTATGCCATAGTTTTATCTACTAGTATTTATAATACCTCGGGAGCTAATGAAATTATTTTAGTAAACTTTAAATATCGCAATTCCCGAGCGATCGCGCCAAAAACTCGAGTACCTTTTGGATTTCCTTCTTGATCAATGACAACTGCTGCATTGTCATCATATCGTATTATCATACCGTTGTCGCGTTTGAGTTCTTTACGTGTACGTACAATTACAGCCCTAATTATTTCTGATCTTTCTAGAGGCATATTGGGCACTGCTTCTTTGATTACAGCAACGATAACGTCACCAATATGAGCATATCGATGATTACCAGCCCCTATGATTCGAATACACATCAATTCTCGAGCTCCGCTATTATCCGCTACATTCAAAAGGGTCTGAGGTTGAATCATATCATTTTTATTTTAATCCGTTATTTCAATGCAAAGAATGAGGAAAAAAAAAGAAATAGTGTTTGTCTAGAAAGCATAAATAAGTAAGTCGTGGTTATTTTTTCATCCTTAATACCCCTCTTTATTCTGAAATAACAAATTGAGTCCGTATAGGCATTTTGCACGCAGCTATTTTAATAGCTGCTCTGGCTACAATTTCCGATACTCCGCCCATTTCATAAAGTATCCGGCCCGGTTTAACAACGGATACCCAATATTCGGGGGATCCCTTCCCTGAACCCATACGGGTTTCCGTGGGTCTTACTGTAATAGGTTTGTCAGGAAATATACGTACCCATATTTTTCCACCACGACGCGCATATCGTGTCATTGCTCTTCGCCCGGCCTCTATTTGTCTAGCTGTGATCCAAGCGGGCTCAAGTGCCTGAAGAGCATATCTACCGAAACAAATATGATTACCTCGACAAGATACTCCTTTCATTCTTCCTCTATGTTGCTTACGAAATCTGGTTCTTTTGGGGTTATAGTAGATGGTTCCTTCTTAATCCCATCTCTACTACAGAACCGGACATGAGAGTTTCTTCTCATCCAGCTCCTCGCGAATGAAAGGATTCAATAAAGATACACATGTATTTAATAAATAATATACTAACGCAAGTAATGGGAATTGCATTCGTGGTAAACTTTATATTTAGACGTATCTAATGTATCTATATACTTATATATTTATATATAATATTATTATTATTAATAAATATTAATATTTTTTTTACTCCTATCAAATCAAGCAATCAAGCCAGATAATATTGTAAAATTAATCCAATAAAAATAAAGCAAGGGTTCGCGGGCGAATATTGACTCTTTATTGTTTTATTTTTATTCTTAAGGTCAATCCAGGACCTCTCAGAATAAATAAATTTGTTCTTGGTTCGTTCCGCCATCCTACTCAATGAATTCTTAGGATTCCTTTTCAATGGAATCCTGTGTAGTCACAGGTTTCGTCGTTCCCATAGCTTCTCTGTTAATGGTTAGACCTGAACTCTGCAATGGAGCTCCACAAAAATGAGTTCTTGAGTCAATCTACTCAGCTTGTATTAACCCGAGGCTCTTTATTATTTTTTCGTCAACACAATATTAATGCTTTATCACACTGCCTTTTATGGGGCGATTCATAGGCCATACATATTGGAATCATATATCATTGATATTTTTTTCTCTCTTTCTATCACCTTTCCATTTATCTACATCCCCTTTTTTTTCTTTAAAAAATGGACAATAATATTTATATCATATTATATATTTTCTGGAAAAATAAATTTCAGTTGTTACAACTATATGATATATTCAATCATATAGTGACCGTTTCTTGGGATCTCGACAATACGAAGCAATAAGTTGGTTATTAGTTTTGAGTTTAGTTTATTTAGTTATTAAGTTTTTATTCTTTTTTTTTTAATCCCAATTCTAAAACTAACGAATCACACACTAAGCATAGCAGTTATACTAAAAAAATGTTAATCAATTTTTATTCAACCTTATAGAATTGTTCATTTTTGTTTGTTCGATTATTGGTACTAGACAGAATAACAAATTAAAGAGGTCTATTATTCTTCGTCTACAAATATCCAAATTTTTAAACCTAATACTCCATAGATAGTTCGAATTGTATAGGAACAATGATCAATTTTAGCCCGAATTGTTTGTAGGGGGACCCTACCTTCTCTGATCCATTCAACACGTGCAATTTCTTTTCCGTCGATACGTCCTGCAAGTTGCACTTGAATTCCTTTTGTATCTGTCTGCTCAGTTAATTCGATAGCTTTTTTCATTGCCTTCCGAAATGACACTCTATTTTTTAATTGTAAAGCCATATATTCTGCAAGAATATTAGGGTGTCCATAAGGTTTTTCAATTCTTGTAATAGCAATGTTGAGTCTCCGGTTCACAGAACGAAATTCCTTTTGTACATTCATCTGTAATTCTTCGACCCCTCGGGCTCGACCTTCTATTAATAAATTTGGGAAGCCAATATAGATTATGATTTGGATCAAATCAATTCTTTTTTTAATTTCTATGCGTGCAACTCCTTCGAAACCTAAAGATATTTTTCTATTTTTTTGTACATAGTTCTTGATACAACTCCGTATTTTCTCATCTTCTTGTAGACCCACGGAAAAATTTTTTGGTTGGGCGAACCAAAAGGAATGATGATTTTGGGTTGTACCAAGTCTGAAACCAAGTGGATTTATTTTTTGTCCCATATTTTTTTTATTATCTTTATTTTTTTTTTTCGAAATAGAAATCTAAAAATTTTTATTTTTAGATCAATTTTTAGATTTTTCTTTTAATACAATTTTTATATGACAAGTCGCTCTTTTTATTGGAAAACTACGCCCTCGAGCTCTAGGTCTTAACTTTTTCACAAAGGGACCTCCGTTGACTTCGGCTTTACTAATGAATGAATCCGCTTCGTTTAAACCCATATTATGATTGGCATTTGCTGCTGCAGAATAAACTAATTTTAAAATAGGAAAAGATGCTCGATAAGGCATGAGTTCTAGTATCATAAGTGTTTCCTCATAAGAACGCCCGCGAATTTGATCAATTACTCTTTGCACTTTAAAAACAGACATAGGTATATGTTGAGCTAAAACTTTTACTTCTTTTTCTCCACTCGAATATGAGTTCTTTATCATAAGGTTATTCCTCGCCAATGTTTTTGATCATCGTTCCAAATTAACGACGAGATTTATTATCGTTTCTCGCATGTCTCGCGAAAGTCAGAGTAGGCGCGAATTCCCCCAATTTGTGACCCACCATACGATCCGTTATATAAATAGGGAAATGTTCCTTTCCATTATGAATAGCGATTGTATGGCCAATCATTGTGGGTATAATGGTAGATGCCCGAGACCAAGTTACTATTGTTTCTTTCTCCTCCCTCATGTTGAGTTTTTTTATTTTTTCCGATAAATGATTGGCTACAAAAGGATTTTTTTTTAGTGAACGTGTCACAGCTGATTACTCCTTTTTTTTACATTTTAAAAATTGGCATTCTATGTCCAATAGAATATCTCGATCGAAGTATGAAGGTAAGAATAAATACAATAATGATGAATGGAAAAAAGAGAAAATCCTTTAGCTAGATAAGGGGCGGATGTAGCCAAGTGGATCAAGGCAGTGGATTGTGAATCCACCATGCGCGGGTTCAATTCCCGTCGTTCGCCCATCACATTATTTGAAATTCCAAAAATTCTATTTTAAATATTCCTATTTACGGCGACGAAGAATAAAACTATCACTATATTTTTTCCTTTTCCTACTTCTTCTTCCAAGCGCAGGATAACCCCAAGGGGTTGTGGGTTTTTTTCTACCAATTGGAGCTCTCCCTTCTCCGCCCCCATGGGGGTGGTCTACGGGATTCATAACTACTCCTCTTACTACAGGACGCTTACCTAGCCAACGCTTCGATCCGGCTCTACCCAAACTTTTTTGGTTCGCCCCAACATTACCTACTTGTCCGACTGTTGCTAAGCAGTTTTTGGATATCAAACGTACCTCCCCTGAGGGTAATCTTAATGTGGCCGATTTCCCCTCTTTTGCAATCAGCTTCGCTACAGCGCCTGCTGCTCTAGCTAATTGTCCACCCTTTCCAAGTGTGATTTCTATGTTATGTATGGCCGTGCCTAAGGGCATATCGGTTGAAGTAGATTCTTCTTTTTTATCAAAAAAACCCCTTCCCAAACTGTACAAGCTTCTTCCAAAGCATACGGCTTTCTAGATGTATATGATGATATCTAGACAGATGGATCTTATATGAATCGTATGATGAAGTACCACATGAGTGGATATATAGGAATCCAAATCTGCCGAATCACTCATGTATGATCTTCTACATCCTAGGTCTCCCCGTTCCGTCATCTGGCTTATGTTCTTCATGTAGCATTCAGACCGAATGACTCTATGAAATTACGTCGATACTTCCACATATTACGGGTAACGTAGGAGACATCTCTATTTTTCCCCCGGGGGATCTTTATAATTACCACTGCTTAGCTTTCAATTCGCCTCTGACCATCAAATTAAATGTGAATAACCCGTCCTCCTCTCTTTGAAACAAGGGGCGCTTCCGGTTCTGTGCGTGCTTCAAACAATTTAGTCTTCTCCATATTACCATATCTCTAGAGTCAATAATTTTCTATGAGGAACTACTGAACTCAATCACTTGCTGCCGTTACTCAACAGTTTTCTGTTGAGGTCTATCCCGTAGAGGTACTCAAATTGGATCAGTGATCGATTTCTAGGTTTCGTCGTAAACCTAATTGGTTACTTCCAATTACGTAAATCAATAGTTCAAACCGCACTCAAAGGTAGGGCATTTCCCATTGATATAGGAACTTCTGTACCAGAAACAATGGTATCTCCAATTATAGCCCCTCTGGGATGTAAAATATATCTCTTCTCACCATCCCCATAGTGTATGAGACAAATGTATGCATTTCGATTAGGGTCATATTCTATGGTTACGATTCTACCAGATATGTCTTTTTCATTCCGTCGAAAATCTATTTTACGGTATAGACGCTTATGACCTCCCCCTCTATGCCCTGCAGTAATAATTCCTCTGGTATTACGACCTTTACCACAATGATGCTGCCCATAGATCAAATTTTTTCGTGGATTGGATTTAACTTGACTGTCTACGGCTCCATTGCGTGTGCTCGGGGTAGAAGTTTTGTATAAATGTATCGCCGTGTTATTAAATTAAGTATTTTGCTTTAAGTTCTTTTCTCTATAAGAGGTGGAATAGAATAACCTGGTTGAAGCGTAATGATCATACGTCTGTAATGCATTGTATGTCCCATAATGGGTCGCATCCTTCTACTCTTTCCCGGGAGTCGATGACTATTCATAGCTATTACCTTGACACCAAAGAAGAGTTCGACCCAATGCTTTATTTCTGTCCTAGTTGATCCTGATTCGACATTAGAAGTATATTGATTGTTCCCCAATAACCGAATACTTTTTTCTGTAAATACTGCATATTTGATTCCATCCATAAATCCATTTTCTTCCCTATGAGTTCTAGTATCGATAAGAATTCTAGTTCTTACTGTTCATATGTTATGGTATGAATATACCAATTCGTTATGTATGGATGATGAGATTCCATTGATGGAGAGCCAATTCCAATAGACTTATTGGATGTTCCCATTGGCGTGCATCCAGCAGGAATTGAACCTACGAATTTGCCAATTATGAGTTGGGCGCTTTAACCATTCAGCCATGGATGCTTAACAGGGCTCATCGTACATCGTGAATAACCAAATTCCAATTGAAACGAAATCTTTAGGAGGAATCAATGAAAATCTTTAGGAGGAATCAATGAAAGGACATCAATTCAAATCCTGGATCTTCGAATTGAGAGAGATATTGAGAGAGATCAAGAATTCTCACTATTTCTTAGATTCATGGATCAAATTCGATTCAGTGGGACCTTTCGCTCACCTTTTTTTCCACCAAGAACGTTTTATGAAACTCTTTGACCCCCGAATTTTGAGTATCCTACTTTCACGTGATTCACAGGGGTCAACAAGCAATCGATATTTCACGATCAAAGGTGTAGTACTGCTTGTAGTAGCGGTCCTTATATCTCGTATTAACAATCGAAAGATGGTCGAAAGAAAAAATCTCTATTTGGTGGGGCTTCTTCCTATACCTATGAATTCCATTGGACCCAGAAATGAGACATTGGAAGAATCTTTTTGGTCTTCCAATATCAATAGGTTGATTGTTTCGCTTCTGTATCTTCCAAAAGGGAAAAAGATTTCTGAGAGTTGTTTCATGGATCCGCAAGAGAGTACTTGGGTTCTCCCAATAAATAAAAAATGTATCATGCCTGAATCTAACCGGGGTTCGCGGTGGTGGAGGAACCGGATCGGAAAAAATAGGGATTCTAGTTGTAAGATATCTAATGAAACCGTAGCTGGAATTGGGATCTCATTCAAAGAGAAAGATAGCAAATATCTGGAGTTTCTTTTTTTATCCTATACGGATGATCCGATCTGCAAGGACCATGATTGGGAATTGTTTGATCGTCTTTCTCCGAGGAAGAAGCGAAACATAATCAACTTGAATTCGGGACAGCTATTCGAAATCTTAGGGAAAGACTTTATTTGTTATCTCATGTCTGCTTTTCGTGAAAAAAGACCAATTGAAGGGGAGGGTTTCTTCAAACAAGAAGGAGCTGAGGCAACCATTCAATCAAATGATATTGAGCATGTTTCCCATCTCTTCTCGAGAAACAAGTGGGGTATTTCTTTGCAAAATGGTGCTCAATTTCATATGTGGCAATTCCGCCAAGATCTCTTCGTTAGTTGGGGGAAGAATCAGCACGAATCGGATTTTTTGAGGAACGTATCGAGAGAGAATTTGACTTGGTTAGACAATGTATGGTTGGTAAACAAGGATCGGTTTTTTAGCAAGGTACGGAATGTATTGTCAAATATTCAATATGATTTCACAAGATCCATTTTCGTTCAAGTAACGGATTCTAGCCAATTGAAAGGATCTTCTGATCAATCCAGAGATCATTTCGATTTCATTAGAAATGAGGATTCAGAATATCACACATTGATCGATCAAACAGAGATTCAGCAACTAAAAGAAAGATCGATTCTTTGGGATCCTTCCTTTCTTCAAACGGAACGAACAGAGATAGAATCAGATCGATTCCCGAAATGTTTTGGATCTTCCTCAATGTCCCGGCTATTCGCGGAACGTGAGAAGCAGATGAATAATCATCTGCTTCCGGAAGAAATCGAAGAATTTCTTGGGAATCCTACAAGATCAATTCGTTCTTTTTTCTCTGACAGATGGTCAGAACTTCATCCGGGTTCGAATCCTACTGAGAAGTCCACTAGAGATCAGAAATTTTTGAAGAAAAAACAAGATGTTTCTTTTGTCCCTTCCAGGCGATCGGAAAATAAAGAAATGGTTGATATATTCAAGATAATTACGTATTTACAAAATACCGTTTCAATTCATCCTATTTCATCAGATCCGGGATGTGATATGGTTCCGAAGGATGAACCGGATATGGACAGTTCCAATAAGATTTCATTCTTGAACAAAAATCCATTTTTTTATTTATTTCATCTATTCCATGACTGGAACAAGGGGGGATACGCGTTACACCACGATTTTGAATCAGAAGAGAGATTTCAAGAAATGGCAGATCTATTCACTCTATCAATAACCGAGCCGGATCTGGTGTATCATAGGGGATTTGTCTTTTCTATTGATTCCTACGGGTTGGATCAAAAAAAATCGGTCCGGATCTACTGCGGGAATGCTTTGGAAGATCCAAAACTAAAAACAGCGGTATTTGCTAGCAACAACATAATGGAGGCAGTCAATCAATATGGATTGATCCGAAATCTGATTCAAATCCAATATAGCACCTATGGGTACATAAGAAATGTATCGAATCGATTCTTTTTAATGAATAGATCCGATCGCAACTTCGAATATGGAATTCAAAGGGATCAAATAGGAAATGATACTCTGAATCATATAACTATAATGAAATATACGATCAACCAACATTTATCGAATTTGAAAAAGAGTCAGAAGAAATGGTTTGATCCTCTTATTTCTCGAACCGAGAGATCCATGAATCGGGATCCTGATGCATATAGATACAAATGGTCCAATGGGAGCAAGAATTTCCAGGAACATTTAAAACATTTCGTTTCTGAGCAGAAGGACCGTTTTCAAGTAGTGTTCGATCGATTACGTATTAATCAATATTCGATTGATTGGTCCGAGGCTATCGACAAACAAGATTTGTCTAAGTCACTTCGTTTCTTTTTGTCTAAGTCACTTCGTTTCTTTTTGTCCAAGTCACTTCTCTTTTTGTCCAAGTCACCCCCCTTTTTCTTTGTGAGTATTGGGAATATCCCCATTCATAGGTCCGAGATCCACATCTATGAATTGAAAGGTCCGAATGATCAACCCTGCAATCAGTTGTTAGAATCAATAGGTGTTCAAATCGTTCATTTGAATAAATTGAAACCCTTCTTATTGGATGATCCTGATACTTCCCAAAGACCGAAATTCTTGATCAATGGAGGAACAATATTACCATTTTTGTTCAAAAAGATACCAAAGTGGATGACTGACTCATTCCATACTAGAAATAATCGCAGGAAATCCTTTGATAACACGGATTCCTATTTCTCAACGATATCCCACGACCGGGACAATTGGCTGAATCCCGTGAAACCATTTCATAGAAGTTCATTGATATCTTCTTTTTATAAAGCAAATCGACTTCGATTCTTGAATGATCCACATCACTTCTGGTTCTATTGTAACAAGAGATTCCCTTTTTCTGTGGAAAAGACCCGTATCAATAATAATGATCTTACATATGGACAATTCCTCAATATCTTGTTCATTCGCAACAAAATATTTTCTCTGTGCGTCGGTAAAAAAAAACATATTTTTTTGGAGAGAGAGACTATTTCACCAATCGAGTCACAGGTATCTGACATATTCATACCTAACGATTTTCTACAAAGTGGTGATGAAACGTATAACTTGTACAAATCTTTCCATTTTCCAATTCGACCCGATCTATTCGTTCGTAGAGCTATTTACTCGATCGCAGACATTTCTGCAACACCTCTAAGAGAGGAACAAATAGTTAATTTTGAAAGAACTTATTGTCAGCCTCTTTCAGATATGAATATATCTGATTCAGAAGGGAAGAACTTGCATCAGTATCTCAGTTTCAATTCAAACATGGGTTTGATTCATACTCCATGTTCTGAGAAATATTTACCATTCGGAAAGAGGAAAAAACGGAGTCTTTGTCTAAAGAAATGCGTTGAGAAAGGGCAGATGTATAGAACCTTTCAACGAGATAGTGCTTTTTCAAATCTCTCAAAATGGAATCTGTTCCAAACATATATGCCGTGGTTCCTTACTTCGACAGGGTGCAACTATCTCAATTTCACCCTTTTAGATACTTTTTCAGGCCCGTTGCCGATACTAAGTAGCAGTCCAAAATTTTTATCCATTTTTCATGATATTATGTATATATCATGGCCAATTCCTCAGAAGATTCTTCCACAATGGACTCGGATAAGTGAGATTTCGAATAAGTGTTTCCAGAATCTTCTGTTCGAAGAAATGATTCATCGAAATAATGAGTCACCCGTTCCATCGATATGGGCACATCTGAGATCAAGAAATGCTCGGGAGTTTCTCTATTCAATCCTTTTCCTTCTTCTTGTTGCTCTATATCTCGTTCGTATGCATCTTCTCTTTGTTTCCCGAGCCTCTAGTGAGTTACAGACAGAGTTAGAAAAGATCAAATCTTTGATGATTCCATCATACATGATTGAGTTGCGAAAACTTCTGGATAGGTATCCTACATCTGAACTGAATTCTTTCTGGTTAAAGAATCTCTTTCTAGTTGCTCTGGAACAATTAGGAGATTCTCTGGAAGAAATACAGGGTTCTGCTTCTGGCGGCAACATGCTATTGGGTGGTGGTCCCGCTTATGGGGTCAAATCAATACGTTCTAAGAAGAAATATTTGAATATCAATCTCATCGATCTCATAAGTATCATACCAAATCCCATCAATCGAATCACTTTTTCGAGAAATACAAGACATCTAAGTCGTGCAAGTAAAGAGATCTATTCATTGATAAGAAAAAGAAAAAACGTGAACGGTGATTGGATTGATGATCAAATAGAATCC